GGTTACAAACCGGGAATCAGTTTACTGTCGTGCAGCTGCTGCTCAAGCAGGTATTTTCGAGCCTAAAATCCTATAGCCGACGAGATCAAAGGGTTATCCGATGATCAGTTGTTGAGTCGATTCCTATTGGGAAGACAGGGCTTTAAGGATGAGGGGTCTGGTAAGCTAAGGTATCTCCCGAACGCATTCAAGCAAGCTTTTATGCGTCCGGCCCATGATTGGTGTATGGCCGTTTTAAGGCGTATACCCATGGCCTAATAAATAGATAGAAAGCGGAACTTTTAACCAAACTCGGCCTCTTCCATTTGCAACCTTCCGGCCTTTAGGTAAATCTGATAGGTCATAAATATTTGTTTTCCTACGATTTCTCTTCTGCTACTGATATCTTTCCTCTATCGTTCCAGGAGACATTAGTTGAAAGACTAAACAATAAGACTGTTCGCTTTTCTTGGGTCGTTTCGGGGTTAGGCTGCAATGTCTTTCTTGCTCCAACCTCCCAAAAGGGTTCCCCGTTCTTTGTTCCTCTCTCTCTACTTTTTTATATATCTTTCTTGAGGAAGGCTAGGCCTATGTATGGTGGTCCTATACCATTTCTCAATTCTCTGACTCGTGGCTACTTACTTTTTGTTGATTGGACTCCTAGCGTTTTCAGCAGATCACTTGAATTATCATATAGAAGGAACTCCTTCTTCGCAGAGATAGAGCTATGAGTTAGCCGCGGAAGTGAGCCCAAATAGAGAAGGAAAAGCGTAGAATCAGCCCGACTCTTCTACACACCGATTCCTTTCAAGCCAACTACCGGTATTACACCATCGCTTCTATTCGTAGCGAAAAGGCCGTAGGAGAGGATGAATAGCAGATGATTGAGCTACACCCATTTCATAGCCCTCCATTGGGCATTGTCTCATTGATAGCAGAGATAGCCGGCAAAGAAGGACAAAGAAGGAAAGCAGCTTTCAAGGAAGCCTTCCTTTGATTGTGCGTTTACGCTTTGTTTAAGTTTAATGCGCTTTCTAATCCGCTTCTGTAAAGAAAACAGAGAGTCTAAGGCTAACTAACTTACATGATTTCAACTATGCCTGAAAGGTGAACAAGAAGAGTGTTCACTAGTAGCTAGTATTGAAAGAAAAGAAGCCGTTCCTTCGCTGCTTGCTTTGTGCGCTAAGAGCTTTCTTTCCTTGCCAAAGTTAGGATAGGAAGAATTGAATAGGAACATAAAAGGACATTGTTCAGAGTGAAACTGAACCAAACGCCCTCTCTCTGTAGGACTCGCTATCTATGCCACAAGGCTACTTCAAGGCAAGCTGGATCTCCTAGTGAATTCTCATTCGAGAAGTCCCTCTTAGGTATAGACAAGATATGGCAAAGCTAGGGGACTACAATTGAGTATGCCTAATTCCTTCTGTGAAAAGCTTCAAAGTTGTCTGGGTTCAATTGATGCCCTAAGATTGAAGGTTTGACCTCGAAGAACTGTCGCAAGTTGAAAGTTACATCTTTGTGGGTTCGGCCCTAAAGTGTGGATCATCGGGTTGAGTACAAAGCATGTTTCAGACCTTGGGCAGTGACTCATTTTGAGTATAATTGATAAAGTAGGAAGAGTTGCTCTCCCTTGTCTCTCTCCATTGTTGACTCAGCTTGTGCCTCAAGAAGGGTGTCCCGGCTCATAAGAACTGTAATTCGTATGCTTTGGTTTTGGCACCTGCGTCAAAGGCACGAGAAAAGAAAACCTTTTCTCACCTTTCTTACTTAAGATATGAAACCGGTTGTTTCATAGGCCACGTTGGCTAGGTTGATCTTTAATCATCAAATCACGAGTTTCATTCCATTTCCGGATCCCCTCATGAGAGTCTAAAACTTCGCTATCTTATGCCCGAAAAGTGCTCTTCTTGAGCAATCCATTCTATGAGCGGGGCAGCGTCAGGGGCAGCGACCGGCAAGCCTTCGGAAAAGAGGGAGTCCAGATTAGGATTCTCCGCCATCATATTAGAGTAGTCTTCCGCGGACGAGTTTGATGGGCTCGGAAGAGGAAGTGGTTGACCTAGTACACCTAAGACAGCAAAGAACGAGAATAAGTCGGTGAAGACCATACCAAACTTATAAGAAAAGTAAATTATAAGTCTTTTTCCATTTTTCAAATTGAATGTGTAGATACGTACGAAAAATACAAAGCAAAAAAGGACTATGCCCATTATCACAAGATTCATTTATTCGAGAACATCGTCGCAAACAGCCTTACTTAGCCCTAGCTGGATTCGTGCAGCCAGCTGAATAGGCTCTTCTCTTTGCAAGAATTAGCTCTTCGAGAATGCGCGGAGCTTAAAAAAAGAAAGAAAATCTTACTTTTTTGTGGTTTACGAGATCAGGGGAACAGGTTGGAGCCATTATTTTGTGTCAACCTCCATTAGAACAAAGGGAGCAAAAACTACTATACTATCTTTTTGCCCCGTCGCGTAAGTAATTGGGCTTATAAATAAAGTCCTATTATGCTTGCTTCCTTGACCAAGGAGATTTGCATCGCTATTTTCCAAAATGCTTTGCAAGCACTAAGCAAGTCAACTACCTTTTTGCAAAAGATATTTTCAGAAGAAAGATGGGTGGTCAGCGACTGGCTTATATATCAAGACGGCATCAATATGCCTAATGAGGTAAAGGCCACTATTAGTTGACCGCCATGAGCCCTTACCCGATGCGATTTCGGACTGTCTTTCTTCCTTGACTACTTGAAAACTCTCCTGGGATTATTTCAACTCTTGCCGACTCTGAACGAATAGTTAGCGGTGAAGAAGAAAAAAATGAGTTCTTCCTTCTTGGCAGTTAACTCTCCAGGTAGGTGAAAGCTACTCTTCTTATCTTACTTATTTAGCACCTAAGCTCAGCCTTTTTTGGTAAGAATGAATCGAATTGAAGCTATAGCGTCATCGTTTGCGGGAATCGAAATATCTGCAAGATCCGGATCACAATTTGTATCGATTAAACAAATCGTTGGAATTCCCAAAGTAATACATTCTCGAAGAGCCGTATATTCTTCGTGTTGATCAACGATGATTACAATATCTGGTAATCCTGTCATATATTTGATCCCACCTAGATATGTTTGCAAGTGAGATAATTGTCTCTTCACCACCGCCGCATCTCTCTTTGGGAGACGGACGAGTCTCCCTGCCCTTTGTTCCATTCTCAAGTCCCTGAATTTATGAAGTCTCGTTTCTGTCGTGGACCAATTCGTTAACATACCGCCAAGCCACTTTTTATTAACATAATGACAGCGAGCCCTTATTGCAGCCCGTGCTACTGAGTCAGCTGCTTTATTTTTTGTCCCAACAATTAAAAATTGTTTTCCTCTATTAAATAAAAACAAGCATTAAAAACTAAATAACAAGCCTTTGATAGGGATTCTCCTGTCTCTTTGTTATGATTCAACAAGCAAGGGCAGAGCGAAAGCAGTTTCGCGTTAGTCACTAAAGCCGTTTTCTTGCTCCGTAGTGCCCGGAGAACCAGGCTTGCTTAGAAAGCTAGCTTACTAAGGTAATGCCAATTCACTTAGAAGATAGAGTCAGGCAAAAACAGGCTCTTTCTAAGGAGGTGGTTCTAGAAAGAGATCCGAATAGAGGTAGGTGGATAGTGTAGTTTCACTCTCAAAAGGGCGAATAAGGGGCCGTTAACGCGCACATTGATGAAGCCTTTTGAGGGCTATTCGATCGATATCTCATTAAGAAAAAGATGTTCCTGGTGCTGGAAATGCCCTTTTTCAAAAGTGGTTGGTTTGCGGAGGAAAAGGAAGAATTCGATTAGGCAAACCTGAAGCGAGAGAGAGCTTCTCGGTAGAGGTAGTCAAGCTAAGAGCTAGAAAGTAGCAACCCGTAAAAGCTAGCCAAAAGGCATATGAGGGGGGGGGTTGCTCGGCTCCGCTCGGAGAGGGAATCCATTCCAAAACCAAGGTTGGAGGTTAGGCCTAGAGCAACAAAGCAGATGGTTCGACAACGGATGATGAGACAACGGACGACCGACCACTTATTGGGATGTATCCCTCCCCTTTGGTATGTCCTCTTCTGTAAAGGTCAGCGCATGTTTGGTCGTAATCTGTTCGACCAGACCACGTCTTGCAGCTCTTCGAAGTAGGAGTAATCTTATTCCTTCCTTCGGGACCTACCTTGATAATAAAAACCGTGAGGCCTGTGCTCCTAGGTTGGGCTAGCGATTCATGACGAGCGGTCACAGTCATGCGTGACTCTATTTATATAGGAATAAGAGTTATACATATTCGCTTTAATTTATATTTCGGGAGCAGCCGACTGGTAGCTATCGCATGTAGTCGTAGGAATCATTTTAATGACTGAATTAATGCATTCTGCTTTCGGTTACTAAACACTATTTTCTGAATTTGAATTCTTAGTTTTGGAAGAGAATAAGGCTTCGCTTCAAGGCTCCTATTTTGGCTCGCTTCTACAACTTCGCTCGCAGCTTCGTTTGAAGCTCCAATTCAAATTCTTTGTTTGCTATACTCTTTATTCTCCTCATCCTTTTCCCTAACCTGCATGGAAAGGAATTCCTTTCTATGCCCAGCTCTTGCACCCCTACTTCTCCCTTCCTTTTTCCCTTCAACAGCTAACATAAAGATTGGATTCTTACTTAAGTGTAAAATCGTATCAAATAAGCATAAGAAGAGCTCTATTACCTAACCGATTATCTATGCTATTTTCTCTATCTAATCCAAACAGAGAATTCTTCCCTTTTCTCTTCCAACGGTAAAAAACCCTGTACTTGGAACCTCAGAAATAGAAAGAAAAGCCTCAAAATCCGGAGTTTCATACACAGTAACAGGAGCTCCATTAATTATATCTTCAGTAGCTAAAATAGTATTGAAATCCCCCACCCAAGGGGAGAGAGTAACTGCCACATTCAAAAAATCCCTCCATAGAGCTCTCCTAGTCTCAATTGTATGCAGTCCATAAACAACAGTGAGATGAATAGAATTGCTCCTTTGCTTATCAACAACCAAAGAGTGAATGAACTGCTCATTCACTTGTAAGACAGACACATTCACCAACTCATCTATCCACCCTAACCAACCTTTGGAAGAATAGTCATAATTACATTGCCAGTGCCACCTTGTACCAAACTTCTTTTGGATAGCCTGCATCTTTTGAGGTTTTACTTTAGTTTCAAGAATACTGACTATACTAATAGTTTGCTGCTTACACAACCTCTTCACTTCTGCCACTTTATTGGGGTCCCTAATGTGAAAGGATATTCATGTGGGATTATGAGTAACACCAACCTCATCCTCCCCCTCCTCTTCCTCTTCAGTGTCCTACTCAATAAGAGCCATGTAAGAGTTAGCTTGATTCACAGAGACAGACTGAAGTTGCTTCCCCTTATCTCTCACTGGCCTTGATACAGTCCTCCAACCATCTGCTCCCCAGTAACAGTGTTGATAGCAGGAGTGGAAACCACAGCAGGTTCCACTCTTTGTTCAACTGCAGGAGTAGAAGTAGTATCAACAGAGCTCCCCCTAGCATCACCTTCTATAACTGGATCAACATTCTGAACATCATTACCCTTCTCTATATGAGGTTGAACTGCCTTAGGAACCCATTTCCTTTTTCTGCTTCTTTGAACCGGCCTTACAGTTATGATCTACCTTCTTACATGCCTGACAATAAGGAGGGGCCCACTCATAGTGCACTTGCTGTTCAACCACCTTACCATCAGCATCCTGAATGAACACAGATTTTTGCAATTCCTGTGTCACATCAACCTCAATAAGCAACCTTGCAAAAGGCACCCTCATTTGCCTGGAAGTGCATGCATCAGCATACAAAGGCACCCCTACAATACTTCCAATCCTACTTAGGGAATCAGGACTCCAACAATTCAAAAGAAGGTAGGGAATCTAACCCAAAGAGGGACAGTTTTCAAAACCTCAGCATGAAAGTCAAAGCCAGCAGTCCAAGGCTTCACAACAGTAGGTCTCCCAAGATACATATGAGGCCCAGAGCACAGCGTTTTTATCAACTTCACTAGCAACCATCATCATGAAGAAATATATCAGGTTTAGCCACATGATTCCATTGTTCAGCTTATTCAAAGCAGTCAATGTAGGTTGAAAACCAATAAGAATATGATAGCAGAATTCCATTTTTCACTACCTTGAGCAATAAATAAGAGCTAGGTAATACCGGGAGACACAAGGGCTTAGGGCTGCTGAATAATGGCGTTAGACACAGTTAGAAGTGCCGGATCTAAATGAGCAACCGTTTTACCATCAACAATCTTAGCAGCAACAAATCCCAAAGAAACACCCTTAGCAGTCAAACTACCCTTAAACAGATTAGACCAAGCACCAGTACCATTACCTGAGTCCGGTGGCTTATTAGGAGGAATTGACTGATTAATCCCTTCCGTGGGGGGTTGCTGTTGTGCAGAAGCTACTTCAGGTGCAGGAGAAGGCACTGCAATCCTCTGAGGAGTAGCAACTGGAGTCACAGAGACCCTAGGAGCAGGGGTTACTGTTCGATTGGATTTCTCATGAACACCTTGCCATAGCTGTCGAGTTGACTCACGAATCTGATCAAGCTGGGATGCATTTCCACCATTAACATTGCTACTTGAAGGGAGAGGTTATAGAATACGCTCGGAGAGGAGTAGAATTCCTCTTCTTCCTGGCCATGGTGAAGATGAGAGCTGGAGAAGACCACAGCTAACTCAAAATCGCCATGCTAGAGAGAAAGTCAACGAAAGTCAAACCCTGTTTCTCTGAGCTCTCTTACTTGTTATATGTTTTCATTACTCACACCTTTCTCCATAGGCTTTTCCTTTCCAAAAGGTCATTAGAAGCATACACAAAGGAACAGTCAAAGGTCTTTCTCAAAGCCAAATGAGTGACCTTAGTATGAATGACATGCATGTGTCTCACATCCACCTGGAAGCAGTTAGGAAGCCAAACTACCAATTTCAAAATTGAGAAATTTGTAGCTCCCTTGAAAGATGTTATTAGAAACTTCAGGGAACTTATTGACTTTCATTTTTGTCTCAACCATAGATCTCTTTCAGAATGGATCTCCTCATCATGAGAGACCTCTGGAGTTTTGACAGGAACCTCAGGTTGTTTAACCTTGGGTTTCCAGACTTGCTGCTGAGATTGCTTCTTTTTGCATTGCTTCTCAACATGTCCCAACAATCCCCAGGCATTATGGCTTCTACTCATAGACCACTTCTTGTTCCAACATGACACCATTTTCAGACATTTTCCAAACTGTCCCATCTCCATTAATGTTCATTTCGACAAGGAGTAGGAGTAGCGGGCGCCAGCTCCCACTCTGGAATCGCCGGGAAATTGAAGTCCGGCAGTGGGGGGCGGGAGGGCCCTGGTTCACCCTCCGGGTAGCCTCCACAAAAAGTCATGCTAGCTGGACCTACCGCTAGCACTATAAATACGAGTGCTACTAAGAGCACCCAAGCCTTTTCCCACCACCGGCCCTTCATCTTTCTGGATCTGGATTTTATGCGTCGTGGGGAAGCTAGTTCCTATTATAGAAAGGAGCTCTTTCCTTTAATATATATATTAGATAGAAGGGTACCTTTATTCATAATAAATTAAGGAGAAAGAAATACCTAATAAAAGATATAAGAACCCGTGTTAGATCTTCTTTATGTTTTTATGTCTTTTTGAAATTACATAGATGACCACAGAAACACGTCGGGTTTCCCCTGAAGCTGAGATAGGTCTGTAGTGGACAATAAGTCCCGTAGGCTGAGAAATGCGCCAAACCCGGGGGCTTCAGGTTGGTGCGGCAAAGGGCGATTGGAATACGCACGTCACCTCCCATTGATTGGGGGCGATACGAGGCACCACTCTTGTAATGGCCTCCGCCTGATCGCGGTATCCATGTATATCCGAAGGCTGTGGTTGCATTTTGAATCTGGGTAAGTAGGCTAGTTGTAAAGGACTCAATGGGAAACCAAAAAGGCTGACAATCTTTGGTCCTCGAGCGGTTACCGTCTGAGAATGAGACGGGAAACTTGACCTATATGCCCGGAGGAGGAGTGCGTGAATGTGTTCATTTTCTATATGTATATTAGGTTTTTTTCATATAGGAATAAACGTCTTTTGGACCTTAAAAGGCGTAGGGATGGGGCTTACAGGATTCCATTTGCGAAATAGGGCGGGCTAGGCTGTAGAGGACATCTTCTAGTAAGAGTCCGTCTTCCCATGCCTTTCGGAAGTTCTTTTTCCGTCAGTGTGAAAGTTAGAGGTAGGAGGGAGCTATAAAGGCTTGACTGTCCTGAGTTCTTGTCCCTCATTCGGGAAGATAGAATCTTCCGGGTACTCATTCTGTAGTTGAGAGTTTACACGAGTTGAAAGGAAATCTCCTCATAAGGAAGGAAGTCTTTTCTTACTATTAGTTCTTACAGACAGGTTAAAGACAAAGAAGAACACGCACGCCTGCTGAAAGAACTAGTCTGTCTTTAAGACTGCCTTACGGTAGGGTGAAGTTCCTATCTATCGGGCTATGAAAAGCATCTGTGCTAGTGCTGTACTGGTATGAAAGTAGCCTCCTCTAGTGCTTTAAGGAACTATGGGTACAGTCGGAATACTCCTATTAGTGGTTGAAGCAAGGCCAGTTTGACGGCAGGCAGAAGAAAAGCCCTAACACATTAAGCACACTCTTATCCGCTTTGTTTTGTGCAATTGAAGACGAATCGCTTACTCCTTTTGTTGAATGAAAGTTGATTGATCTTTCATTCTTTCTTCGAAGTGAGGCCTCTTTTCTTCGAGTACTTTCTTATATCACTATAAGCAAATAGAAATGAACTGATGTTTGGGGATCTAATATTCTTTTTACAAGCGTAAATCTAAAGATCAGGGTACAATGCTATCTACCCGCTAGGGGACACCAAAGAAGTCGCTGCAATGCCCCTAACTCCTTTAACGGCGCACAAGCAAGCTTTAAAGAAAAAGACGAAGCTTGCCTTTCTTACAAGTGTAAACACCATAAGGGAGAAATGCTACTTACCCAGCCCAAGTACGTAGCGAGTAACCCCTAATGCAGTAAAGTAATGAGTTCGGAACAAAATCTACTATTTCAAATCTAAATGTGGTTGGGCTTTAGGGCTAAAGCTATGCTTTTGGAAAGGAAGTTTTTTAAGGCAAAGCGGGAATCATTAAATCGATTTCCGAAGCCCCCGAAATATAGCATTTGAGAACGCGTTAATACGACAAGATGAGATAATGGAGAAAATGGCGAACATTATATTATAAAGGTGAAAGGGATCCACTCGGGATAAAAAGGGGGGTGAACCCCTTTCTCCTTCTCCATGACATAATGCAAATGGAGTCGAGGACGCGTAGCACCCAGCTACGAAAAATTCTGACAAGTCTTTCTGTTATTTATGCTGAATTGCTCGCGAAAATCAACTCGTTTCGAGGACAGTAGATTATTGATTTTATCGGAAGAAAAGAAAAAAACAGTGTTAAGCCGCCGCCTATTCCTATTCCCGAGGGGCAAGCCTGCCTAAACTCGGAACACAGATCGCCCTGGCTGTGTTAATCGCAGAGGTAGAATAGTGGCAAGCTGTTATCGATGTCGAAAGAGACTCGAAACTTTGAACCTCGCGTCGAGTCAGATCCATTACCGCTCCTCTGCTATTAGGCGTCGTTCGGTGCCGGTCGGATAGAACTTTCGTAGGGCTGACTGTCCTTCAGCAGGCAGCTACTAGCGCGTTGGAGACGGATTTATATAAGAAAGAAATTTCCGTCATATCCAGTACCATCAATACCGGCAGAGGAAGGAGAGGTACTATCTCCCACCTGAACCTGACTCACGGTCGCTCCACGGGAAACCACCACTAGGAGACGAAGCAAGCCGAGGGTTTCGAGGCAGATAGCGCCATGACACGGTAGTAGGGAACCCGGGCCTTTTAAGCAGCACTAGAGAGGGGATAGAGACTCGAGACTGAAAACTAATGTCCTTCTTCCTCTGAGCCAGGTTCCTTGTAG